GGAACTAAACAGTATCACTTTTTTTTATAGATCGTTCGGCAAAGTTTTTTTTATTTAAAATTTCACTATTTCAATTTAAAATTTTATTTTTAAATTGAAATAGAAATGAAAAATATCTTCATTTCGAAATTCTCTTGGATTTTAGTTGAGTAATGTATTCTATGAATAATAAATATATATGAAGAATACTCTTTCAATCAAAGAAATATTTCAATTATTTCCGTGTTCGTATTTTGAAAGTAAAAAAAGTAAAAGGAATACAAATGGTAGGAAATTTATTCCAACTGAATTCTTCATAAATTTTCTATTTCGATGAACTGACTCTTACCAAAGTTAGATATGGACCATGAGGAAGAACGGAACTTTTTTTTTATTTTGTTTACCTCTTTACTGTTCAAAGATCAAAGAGAAAACAATTCGGTTATTCCATTACGTGGATACACATTGGGAAACAACATAGTAGTTGTCCAACGAGATACTGCACATACTAAAATATTGTCTTGGGCGAGTCACATATTGCGCCGCTTGTTTTAGTTTTACTATTTTAGAAATTTTATTTTTGTTTTGCTTGTTTTATTGAACCCATTTCATATCATGGTTCAAACGTTAAAAGTCGACGGGTTTTACTAATCCTTTTCGAAATCCGAAGAAGTTCCCATGGATCATTTGTCAACTCCTCAATCAATGACTTCTTCGATAGGTATAATAAAATAATCTTTTAGTTAGCATTCCGACGAAGAAGTCATTGATTCTTTCGATCGGGATTCATATTGAAAATAATCAGAAATCTAGGAATTCTAATCGTAAAAGTCGCTTTCGATTATTTCAAATTAATTTAATTGAAATCAACACAAATTAAATACAAATAGATAAAGCAAAGAAATAGAATTGGGATACTATATAATATACATTATCACTATATATATTATATATACGTAATTTAATCGATTTCTATATATATAGAAAAGGAATATGATGATACTATTGTAGATTGATCTATATTAATCTATATTAAATTAACCCGCATTACAATACAACTTTATACACTACAATAACAATACTAGATAGTATGGTAGAAAGAAATATCGGAATCTTTCTACCATACTATCGTATCCCATAGAATACGACTGATTCTAGTCTGCCCATTTCATTTAAGACGCGAAATTTTTATCCTTTTCTTCTCTGCAATTATTGATAAGAAATAAAAAATCAAGTTTAATTCAAATTAATCACCTTGGCTGACTGTTTTTACGTATATTATAAGTAAAAAAGCAGTAGGAACTAGAATAAACAGTGCAGTAGCAATAAATGCGAGAATATTTACTTCCATAATCTCATTGTTTAATTTTTCTTTAATTCGCAATAACTCGGGAGTTAATCCCATAGAGATAATAAACCTTTCGCCTGTAAATTCAATGGGATGCATTACATCTCGATGATATCGAATCGGATCAATATCATGAATAACAATATCGGAGCTATCAAATCGATTCATCGTCAAGAATTGAATAGTATAACATAGGATGATCTTTTATCCATACTAAACTCAAAATTTGATTCCCGATACAATCAATAATTCCTTTATTTATTTATCATTCTTTTCCATTCTTTCTTTTCTATAACCTACCGCCCTCTTTGTACAATCATCTGATGAAGTATCATCTAACCGCCTTTCCACTTACCATTGGTTCTAAACAAACCCCAACAAACAATAGAAGCTCAATGAAAAAAAAAAGGAAGGAGCTAAGTTATAAACTCCTTTTTTTAATGATCCAATCTTCTTGGAAAACAAAAGAAGTATGATAAAGACGAGTACAAATTCCGGTATAAAAAAATCGAATATTCCATCAAATTAACTATTTTTTTATATATTTATATATAAATTTAAAAAGTTTGTTCTTTCAAGGAAAAACCCTTATAAAATAAAAAAAAAAATTCATTACCTCGCTAATAAAAAAGTGATCCTTGTTTGATCTTTATTTTTTGAATATCCTCTTTCATTGGATTAGTAATGGGACGCATATATCAAAAGTTCAATGCGAAATTTGAATGAGATAGATTATTTCAAATTAGTAAAATTTGAAATTGAGGTTACACAAAATAGGGCCCGAAAAGGATATACTTTTATTTTAATCTTAAAAAAAAAAGTATTCTATACTATTCTATACACAGTAACTATGTTCAATTTTTTTTATATTGTACAAATTCCATTTATGTATGTACTCCCGGGAAACATACAATACTCTACTCTATTTCATATTTCACAGATCGGGAGTAATTGAAAAAGCCAGACCCAGTACAGTACGGTATCCCGTGGAATCCTGAATCTGATGCTAATAATATAATAATTGTACTAATCCACATATGCCTCTCTCCCATCAATCGAATCGGTACTAGTCGAAGAAATAGAAATTCCCCCATTTGGTTGATGATAAATGTGAAACGAAAAAGAAAAAAAGAAGAGGGATCGCTGTTGGGAATGAAATTATGTTATTTGGAC